TGATTAGAATGAGTGATTGATGAATATAACTGACAACTCAAAAAATGCTATTCATATGGGATCAGAAAGGGCGGAAAGATCCTTCAGATCTAGTCATACCACTCAATTATATTGACAATTTCAAAAAACAGTTCATACTAAGTACTGAGTATGATGGCAGTCGGGCAAGTATGCCCCCATCGTCTAGCGGTTCAGGACATCTCTCTTTCAAGGAGGCAGCGGGGATTCGACTTCCCCTGGGGGTACTCCGAAAGGAAGTTCATCGTGGATTATAAAGAAGCCTAGACTTGATTCTTCCGGGGTCGATGCCCGAGCGGTTAATGGGGACGGACTGTAAATTCGTTGGCAATATGTCTACGCTGGTTCAAATCCGGCTCGGCCCAATAATTCGCCGACCCACCATGAAATGATATAACCCTTTTAGTTTTCCAGAAATGCCAGATACGAAAGAATCAAAGTTCAATTCTCTGATATATCCCTACCGCTATTTATTTATTTTATTTGTTCCATTTTTTTGTTCCCATAAATTCTTATCTTGCTAATAATGATCTATATTCCTATCAGGATGATTAAATAGAAAGTATAAAGTCTAATGAAAAGAATAAAGTAACGCAAAAGAAAAAAAAAAAGAGTCTTTTTTTTTTCTTTGTGGACATTGAAAAACAAATTACCAATCGATTTGGCAATAACGAACGGCTTACTAGTAACCCGTGCTTCTCTCACTAACGTGTATATCCGTGTGGATATCAATATCTCACTCACGTCTCTGTTCCAACACGTCGATTTTTATTTTTATCTAAAGAGAAATGAAATGGTTTGAATGAAATCATAAGAATATGGATTCGGTACTTTGTACTTCACCGGGATTGTAGTTCAATTGGTCAGAGCACCGCCCTGTCAAGGCGGAAGCTGCGGGTTCGAGCCCCGTCAGTCCCGACGTATCAAAATCCAATAAAAAAAGACATCAATATATTGCGCCCTCTTCTGTTAAATTTCTGTTAAATTGGGTCAAAATACAATGGTCGAATTTCACGCCTAATGCTATTCTTTTCTCTTTTTTTTTTTCATTATATCATAAAAAAAAAACAAAAAAGGAATTTAGAACTTAACCCCTTCTTTTTTTCTATTTCGTTTCGATTGTTTGTTTGGTTGATTTCGAAACCCTTTGTAAACAATGGAAGTGGAGGCGGTTAGGTGGTTGTACAAGTAAGGCGGTCGATTATAGAAAAGACAGAATGTAAAAGAATGATAAATAAAAAACTTATTAGTATTCAAGTAAAGGAATTTTTTTGATTGAATCCGGGATTCCAGTTTGTATTCGGTGTGTGGATAAAAGATCTTCCTATGTTATACTATTGAATTCTCGACGATGAATCGACTTGATAGTCAGATATTGTTATTCATGATATTGATCCCATTCGCTATCATCGAAATGTAATTCATCCCATTGAATTTACAAGCGAAAGGGTTATCATCTATATGGGATTAAATCCCGAGTTATTGCGAAGTAAAAAAAACCACACGATGAGATTATGGAAGTAAATATTCTCGCATTTATTGCTACTACACTGTTCGTTCTAGTTCCTACTGCCTTTTTGCTTATAATATACGTAAAAACGGTCAGTCAAAATGATTAATTTGAATGAAACTTAACCTCTTAGTTCTTATCAACGATTTCCGAAAAAAAAAAAATGAAAATTTCACGTCTTAATCGTAAATGAAATGAACGGACTAGAATCAGCAGTAGCCTACGAGATCCGATAGTATGGTAGAAAGATTCATATATGAGTCTTTCTACCATACTATCTATTTTGATTATTGTAATGTAGAAAGATAGAAACTGAATAGAGATCAATCTACAATATGGATATGTATCTTCATCCATGTTAATATGACTTAAATATATGTAATGTACAGAGTATCTCAATTCTATTTCTTTGCTTCATTTATTTGTATTTTATTTTTGTTCATTCCAATCAATCTTAAATAATCGAAAGGCGGCTTTTACGATTTTCTAATTTCTTGATTTCTGATTAGTTTCAATATGAATCCTGGTATCCATTAGAATCAAATCAATGAAAGAAAAAAAACTTGGGCGTATATTACTAAAAGAAAATCAAGTTAATAAAAGAAAATGAAATATGAAAGAAATAAAGTAATCTTTTTTTTTAGCATTCCGGAGAAGTAATTGGTTGAGGGGTTGACAGATGATCCAAGGAGTTCTATGGTCCCTTCTTCAGATTTCAAAAGGGGTACCCCGGCAATTTGCAACCCTTGAGCCCTGATATGAAACGAGTCAATAAAGCATAGCAGAAATTCAATTTCGAAAATAATCAAACAAGTGGTAAGTGCGAAATCTGTGACTTGATCTAGGCACAATCTGATTATTATTAAATATTAAATCGCGAACTCCTTTCTTTTCTCTTTGAACAGTAAAAAGGCCAATAAAGAAAAAAGTCAAAAGGAGTCCGGGTTTCCGCGTTCTTCCTCATTGTCCATATATAACTCCGGGAAGGGCCGGTTCATAAAAACGAAATAGAAAATTTAGGAAGACTTCGGTAGGAATAAAATTCCTATTATTCATATCCCCTTTCCTTTCAAAATGGGAATAGGGGAATTTGTGAAATATCTGTTTGATTTGGATTCTGAAAGAGTATTATTCATATAGATTATGAATTGTATTCGATTCACAATAGAATCAAATACAATTACCTCGCTAGACTCCAAGACAATAGAATTCTGAAATGAAGATATTTTGATTAATTTCATTTTGAAATTCTAAATGGAATTAAATTACTGAATTAAATATATTAAATATTATATTAATTTCATTATTTAATAATTAATATATTTAATAATTAATATAATGAAATTAATATAATTAAAAAGGCTTTGCAGAACGATCTAGAAAAAAAGTGATACTGTTTGATTTCCCAACTCAATTAGTAGTATCTCTAGAGTCCACTTCTTCCCCATACTACGAGCGAAAGGGAAAATGTAAAGACTAACATTAAAGCAGCCCAAGCGAGACTTACTATATCCATGTCAATTATGTCCCCTATCTTTATAAATATGAAGAAATTATTCCATTATTGTTTCCTAATAATAGTGGAATCACTGGCGCAGAGTCAAAAAGGGATTCTGACCCAACACAACACCCTTGATGAAAGACTCCAATAAATATGAAGCGCTCCAATAAATCCACTTAGAACAAGTTCGTATATGATTTCTAGTCAAATCGGTAAAACGAAACAAAATACACAGCCGCACTTTTCTTTGGAAGTATCAAAGAGAATGGGACCTAATATGTAGTAATAATAAGACCTCTTCGTTTTTTTTGTTGCCCTTGATTATAATTAAGTATGATTATCATTAGCCAATTATCCACCCAATCAAATATTGATTGAATGCCCGTACGCTCAGAGACTCTCATGAGTCTGTATACTATGTATAATGTCTACAAAGTAGCTCCTGGCCCTTCCATAACTATTAATTCGATTCTCCCTCGGGCTATTCAATCTAATTCAAGACCCGGTCAGTAGACCCTACATTAGCAGTGGAAATAAATCGGTAACTCTTGATTTGATATGATAGCACTTCCACTACTATAATCTTTCCGTGAATTCAAAATGCAAAGATTGACAGCACTTTAAAGAGCAGAAACCCCAGCTATTTAGAATAGTGTAAAGCTATTTAGAATAGTGTAAAGAGTCGCGTCGCATACTTTGCTGCAAAATATTCTGCGAGTTAGACCAGCCGAGCGGAATAGGGGATTTCGAGTCTTATCGTTTGTTGATCAGGCGACACCCAGATTTGAACCGGGGAAAAAGGATTTGCAGTCCCCCGCCTTACCGCTCGGCCATGTCGCCAAAATGATCCAAAATATATGAAAAAATTCCCCCTTTGCTTGTTTTGTTTTGGGGGGTACTCAATGTCTTTTTTTTTACTTCCCTCTGAAATCTCGTTTTTCTTAATTCCTTGCCTAAAATAAAAAAAAATCGTTCTTTTTTTTGGAGGGTCTCCATTTCTGCAATTTATTTTAGAGTTTCTCAAAACACACAATATCTTAATACCTCTCTTTCTTTTTTTTTTTTTTCTATTGAAAAAAGAAATGTGTATTTTCAGTCACCAAAGCCAAAATTCAGGCCAAATTTGAACCATTAACTAGTGACTATAAATTCATCACCTACTCTTGGGTTTCAATTGGAAAGTGTGTTTCCTAATGATAAATCATAGAAGAAAATCTAAATTGATACCTACCTAATCGGTATTGGTTTTTTTTCTATAAAAAAAACTTCTCAATTTCAATTATAACAGCAATTATGAGTATATGTAAACCCCAAACATAATATGATGCCTCTCTATAGGGAATTTGCAGAAAATTGTCGTACTACAATTTCGATTGAAGAGAAAATAGCAATTTTGATAGAGCCCAACACGCGCTGTCTCGAATCGAACTATGCAATAAACGGGGGGTTATGGATATATAGATAGCTGTGTGGGCACGGGTTTACTAAATCCAAGCCTTCTTACGTACTTCAATCCTATTCGAAAAATTCTACTAAAAAATGAAAAAAAAAAAGGGGGGGTTCTCCGCAATCTGAACACTGGAATCCAAGAAAAATATTAAGTGCTAAAAAAAGGAACTTTATGTTGTTCTATTGCGTCTGATTCTTATGTCTTTAGCTCAGCGACTAGATCAAATCACAACCTTTTTGTTTTTCGGGTATCCAAGCGGATTGAAATATCATAATAATGGTCTATATTGAATTATTTTTTTTCTTCTATACAAAACTCCGTAAGTCTAAGTCGAATTTATCGCTTCCTTTCCATCTGTATCTGTCTCTTATAAATTCCAATTTAATTAAGTATAAAATCATCTTTTTCACCCGTTCATACGTATTTCATACATTCCATTTTTATGGAGTTGGGTAAAATTTCATGTGATTCAGTAAACAGAATCTAAATTCCAGCATTCTGTATAGAATCATATGAATCGA